CCTTGTGAAAGAAGGGGTTGCTGACATACGAGTTCGAACTAGCTTAGCTCAATTGACTTGACAAGGAGAGGTAAAAAGACCACGAAGTAGAAGGGCCGGGATGACGACCAGCGAGGAGACAAGGTCCGCACACATTCGACAAGAGAGGTGAAACTGAAAGTGGAAATAGAATTCCATATCAGCAGTGGTGGTTTGCTCCCCCCGGTTCGTTGATCCTTATTCTTCTGTTAGGTTTTTTATAGTGAGTTGCTTTCTATCCGAGTTAGGAAGCTAGTAGTAGGAGTGGCTAGATCTCCCTCGAGTGAGGATGAAAAAAAGCATAAGCTACCTCGTTTGTGCTCCCGCTCTTTCACTCTCGTCTTTCAGTTCCATTCATTGATATGTCAGTGGTCAAAGAAGCTTCGAAGTCCTATACCTGTGCTACTGTTCATTCAAGCTAGCCTTCCCGTCTAATCGCATTGATTCTCCCTTGCAGATCAATCATGTAACTCGCATGTCATTGACCAATTACTAGATCGATCTACTACATGAATTATTTGATGTACGAATCGGACTATCAAAGAGAGGACCAAGGGCATTTATCCTTGTGCTTTTACCTCGCCATCAAATGCTTCTCTTGCTGTGGGTGGAGGGAGATCCATGCAATGGCATTTCATCAACAGATACCACTTCTTATTGATTTGTATGCTTTTTTTAGAATACCACCTAAAGGGAAAAGAGTAGTCATTCGTCAAAACATACCACCTCTCTCTCACATCTCTTTGGAAAGTTTGCATGTCCTCTATGGCCACCTCTCAGCTGGGCGAAGGAAGAATTTGATGTGGAAGGTAGAATTGAGCCAATGTGTGGAACAGCATTCCCAGTATGACTTGCCTAGCTAGTGCTTCCTAGCTGACTGTACTAAATGATGTTGTCCAAGCAGCACTGCATTCAATCTTGCATAGGTAGGGTTTCCATCTCTTTAGGGAGTAGGCGTACCGTCTTGTCTCCCCCTGCCGCCTGACTGACCATTCTTATACTTACCATTCATTCCTCCCATCTTTCATCATGAAGTTACTGAGAGTGGGGATGAGCTACATCTTGCTGCACTGATCTATATTTAGATCTAGTGCTGAAGCCGAATACCGTTCTATGGCATCTGCTTCTGCTGATCAACCATGGATTTCTTATTTTTTTAGAAACGATCTGAAAGAGAACAAGATGTAGGTGTCTAACTTCTATCTATGGGTTATGTCCAAGCTCCATTGCACTTGGTGATAGATATGTCATCTTGCCCACCTTGTAGAGTTTCAAACCTAGTTCAAAGTAGGGGCCTCTGATTACCCATCTGCTAACCAAGCTATAGAAACGAGAACAAGTTCCCCTAAGCTACCTGACCAAAGATCCTAAGCTACTTGTTTTCAGTGCACTGCTTTTCGAGCTCTTGCTTGAATTGAGTTGGCTATAATAAATTATCCTCTTTCTAGCTCGTTCTTCAGCTACTCCATCTAGGAAAGGGACTGCCCTAGATGTCAGGCGGGGAATCCTCGTTGTGTACTAACTAGCCGACTCTCTTAGTGTATCACCGGAGTCTATCTAATGTCTCCTAATGCAGCTACGAAGGGCAATGCTTTTTTGTGGAAACCGGGCACTGAAAGAGATATTCAATGGATACGGGAGTTTCCTTTTTGCTTGGCTTGACCATATAATATAGGGCAGTCCCACTTCCATTCGAAGTTACAATTCCCCCCCCTAAAAAAAAGTAGTTGATAGCCGATTGAGAGCAATCCAGTAGCAGTATATAATAACCCGCGTGAACCTCTTAGCCAATCCCAAAAGTTATGGATAGTCGAGCGGGCCTGATGAAATGATTCTATCTACTAGCCGAGAATAGCCTTATGTAGAATCGGGTGGTCCTTCCATCCTTACAATCGCCGGGAAAAGAAGAGGAATTCATGGTTGGATAGTCTGCCTATGCGAACGAATTAGTATGCCTGGCCAGCGTCAAAAGCAGGTCTTTTTTGATTGCCCCGCTGACCCTTTCTAGGCTTCCTTCCTTGTGGCTACCAATGCAATAGCATATTCCCAGTTGGATTACCTGATTCTGAATCTTAATAGGACCTGGGGGAAGAAGGCATGTAAAAGTTGGATAGTTGGCATGCATAAGTCTGTTATATGGGCTAAAGCTTTTCAGTGTGCACCCCAAGCAGGAGTCCCAGTGTTTGAGTTTTTCCTATTGTAACTTTAAGCGATCTAGTATCAATCCTAAGGTAAGGCCAGTTCCCTTTGCTTTCTTTCCATTCCTTCTCCCCTACCCCTACAGTCTATAGCCCTAGCTTCTCCCTGCGAAAGGAGAAAGAATTGCATGCATTTTAGTGAAAAGTCAGTCCCTTCTTTACGGATTCTAGCTTAGAGTCAGTCCCTGATCTAGTTGCTTGCCTCAGAGCCTGCTTTCCCCAGCCCTTATTTATATTCCCCATACCTTATATTCCCCTGAGTCAGTGTAATTGCTACTTGCAGGTAGTTTGAGTTCTGTTTCAGCGCTTGGGAGCAATCTCTATATAAGTGTAGGAGTGCTCGTGCTGTCTAGTAGTCGTCCCTCTCAATGTGTGTATGCTAGGTAAAGGGCAAAGGCTAGCCCATCAAACAAAAGGACTATCAGACCCCTCATAAAGAGTCAAGTCGAGACCAAAGGCCACCTCTTTTGAAGCCGCGTTTACCACTCGAATTCGCCAGACCAAAAAGTCGAGAGGGTCAGAACTCCTATGAAGTTTGAAGTGAAAACCCAAGCGAGAGTCGTGGAAGAAAGGTTTTTTTTCCTCACTCCGCCCAATGACGAAGGCTTTTCGAGAAGGATGATTGCAAAGTTAAGGAGAGAAAGCTTAGACCCCGAAAGCGTTGACTGGTAAAGGTCCGCGCTAGCATAGCTGTACTTGTACTTGGAGCTAGCCGAAGGTGCCTTTCGCCAGCTAAAGCGGGCCAATTCCGCGTCGGTAGTAAGAAGGAGATGGAAATCCGCTAGTAAGAGGATTAGCTTCTACAGTTGTGATTGCGCTTTCCCCCGGGGAATTTGGGATTTCAAGTATCTAGAAAGGCCGATGAAACTATCGTGAATGGGTCCTTCGCCCCCCTTGTTTTTCTGCTTAAAGAGAGGTTTATTTACCTTCCGACGCTGGGGAAGGTTGGGGATCCTCCATGCCATCTTTGGCTCTTCTGTTTTCAGGTTTGACATGACATTAGAATACGCACATGGATTCTAACCCTTCTTGCTAAGAGATCTCATCTGATCTTTCCTGGTAAATAAGGCTAAGCAAGGCCGAAGGCTATATGTGAGAAGGATTTGCTGCTTTCTTAGTTAGAAAAAGGAGTCCCCAAAAAGGTGCTTCACCACCATTTTACACCTCTCTGTGCCTTCATTCTTATGAGTTGAGAATTTGATATAAGAGATAATGATATAAGAGAGAATCCGCTTCAGAAAGAACTCTGACTCCGAGTGAAGGCGGCTGCTTTGCTTCTCGATAGCCAGTCCGGGACTGACTCTCCTTCGCTCTTGATGGCAGCTGGATTGCCTAGTTCAATGGTTGCTATCTTGCAGCAGTCTTGTATTCGCCTTTCATCCCATCTATCCTTGTAATGTCGACTCTGATATTCTCGTTCCTGGTACGACTAGCTTTCCGGCAACATATTCAATAGTACCGGAGTCGCGAAAGAGGTTCCGATCACAGCTTCTAAAACAAGAGAAAAGCGAAGAGGGGCAAAGGCGGCAAGACCAGAGAAGCTGCTAACACCGGTTAGGCCTTTTTTTGACTAATGCCCCCACTCAAACAGCTAAATCTATGTACCTTGAGCTGGGAATTCAATCAAAAAGAAAAGGAAATGGAAAGGTAGTTCAGTGAGCCGAGGGTGAGACTCTGAGCTAGAAAGATCCTACTAGTTTACAGATATAGGACGAAATCCCACTTTCTTTCTGTGTTCCACAGATGTAGTTCCTCCGACTCCACTGCCCACCTTTAGCGAACAAATGGGACTATGGTCTTTTCCTCCTCCTACCAACTCTGCACTCTGTGAATGCTTAACTGGGAATTTCACTCTTCTTTCATAGATTGTCGAATGTGAGACTCCAGTCTTTTCACTCATCTTTCTATCGAAATGCTTGAAGCCCTAAGGTAAGGAGGGTCACCTTCCTCGCTCGGTCCGTGGGTCATATCGCAAAGCCGGAGCTTACAGCATTTACCATTAAAAGTGGGTATCGCACTTTCTCATCATTCGAATCCCTCTCCATCTGGCAAGGAGAAGGCATGGTACCTCGACCCAGCTGGGCAAGGGACTGCTATTGAAGAATAAGAACTCTTCAGGTCTCAAAAAAAGATGGAATACCCGAAAAAGGCAAAGGCCGATCTACGGTAATCCCTTCGCCCCGTTACTGCTTGACTGACTTTAGGCTCTTCTCTTTGCTTTGTTAGAATGCCCTCTTACTGCTCACGAAGGAGCTCATAACCTGACACTATTCAATGTCTCGAGTAGGCCAATTGCCTTTCTTACCTTTGCTTTAGCAGCTCTTAGATGCGTCCTTCCCGGTCTTATTTCCCTCTTAGAAGGAGGAATCCGCTAAGGCTAGGCACCCTCTATTCCAAATCTATGCTGCTTAGCTCATCTGCTAGCTCGCCTTCTTCTTTAATTTAAGGTAAGGAAAGGAGGAGTCAGTACGGTAAGAACCTCTCCTGTATAGCTACTGGGGCGAGAATTTCATAAGAGAAGAAAGATTGTACAGCTTTCAAAGACAAGCAGGAATGAGCTGGTAGTTAGAATGAGTGATCGTAGCAGCTCTTGGAGAAAGTGAATCCCTAACCGCAGCTAGTTTTGTTACACGGTGGTAGTCTTGAGGTAATTTCGAAATCATCAGCTCTTGCGCACTCATTGGCTGGTAGTCTGAACTTCTTCTTTGATCTTCAACTGGACAGCCATTTTCATCCTCCTAAACTTCTGTTTAACTGGCTTGCATTCCGGTTCTAAGCGGAAAATGGTGGACCACCATGTCAGTGTCTAACCCAGGCATATCCTCATTCATAAGACCATGCGAAGACGTCTTTGTATTCCCTGAGCAACTGAATAAGCTGTGTCTTTAGAACGATGTCCCGATTTTGACCTCTTTTATCTCCCCATCTTCCCCTAAGTTCACTTTCTCAACCTCCTCCTGGTATGTCCTGGAATTCCCTACCAGGGAGAGGGACAATTTCCTTTTCATTACGCTCTATTATTCTAAGGAGTGAATCCGGGGGTTCAATTTCTTCTTCATCGGTGTAGCTTATTATTGGAGTTTCAACAGTTTTGTTTGAGCAGACTAACTTTAATCGATCTGAATTATAGCACAAGAACCTGTAATAATAGACAAAAGACAGAGATTAATGGAAGTGCTTGGAATATGATGATTTTGGACAATAAAGGAAATGGAAACAAGTGCATTTATAGAAATTGAAATACGTATGCCTGGTTTTGCATCACCCTCCTAGAGGTCACAGGCAGGCTACACCTCTGGACTTTGATACATCTTTACACAGAGTTCTGGGGGGCGCCTTCCATAGGATAGGGGATTGTAGCCAATAGATCGACCAAGCAGATTGAGGATAGGAGTTGTTGTCGAGTTGAAGACCACGTTCTTTCTGTGATTCCACAAGATCCAGCACACAACAGGGAAAACCATGCTCCAGGGGACAGCACGGAGGTATGACATCCCCTTTGACTGACAATTTAGTCTCAACCAATCATTCACTGTAAGCACTAAAAAGTTTTCTATGGTTGTGGGGATGTGAATAGCATTCCAAACATCCCTAGCCACTTTACCGTCTCGAAGAATATGAATAAGAGTTCAATATTGTCGTGGCAAAGAGGACAAGAAGGCCACTCTATGATGTGATGTCTCTTTTTCCAAAGAAGTTCTCTCGTGGCTATCCGACCCTGAAAGCAAGGCCACAGGAAGAATTCCATTTTAGGGAAAGCATTAGTCTTCCAGATCCAACTACAGGTCATGTTGTTGAGAGGTGTTACTATCCATTTTTTACGCGGATTGCATGCAAAACTTCACTTCCCATTACTTGACCCTTTCCACTCCTCACTGGAGTTTCCACCAAGCCAATAAAATCTGCCTCTTGCGCTCTTATATCTTATATAATAGAATCTTTGGCCTTGACTTTCCTCTTCCCCCCTTCTTTCTTTGTTAGAATTCAACATCTCTGATATGTTCTGCATTTTGTTCGCCCACTCTTCATTCAGGGTGGTTAGAACCAGGGGAGGATCTTCCACCTTTAAGTTTAAGGTCGGTCATAGCACCAGCACCTGAACGCTTACTCTTACTGTTCTTCTCAGCTAAACCTCCTTTCTTAGGCCCTGAGGTTCTTGTTTGGAGTCATTTGTTTATCACAGAACAAGTCCCCCTCAAACTCAATGCCTCACTCAAATGGCACTGCAACTTCGGCTACTTTAGCCAAAAAAACGGATTTCACTCATCTTAGCCGGAATGTGCCCTCACTCTCTTTCTAACACAGGGCTGAGCGCTCTAGAATAGAAGCGAACAACTTAACCTCGCAGGGTTTAGGAACCTGCCTTTGTGGCTTGTTGTGAAAGACCGATGAGCATATGGAACTGCAGTTCATACTCCATTTCTTGAATGTGAAAACTGAAGAAAAAAGAAAGAAATTGCTTTTGCCCTCACACGAGCAGCGCGTAGGTTATGTCCAGATCTCAGTCTATCTTGTTGAATTCTTAGTCGAGTAAGCCGCGGGAGCAATGTCCAGTTCAACCGAAACTACTGCTGCATAAAGGGCAGGTCCAACGGCACCACACCTCCTATTGAGAAAATAAAAGGTCAAGACTTAGCTTCCTAATAAGCTTTCAAGAGAACAATGTGTTCAAACCGAAGCTCCTAGAATTGGATCCGATCCGATCCTAGCCTAGCTTCAAAGAAGTCGTTACGCGAGAAGGTGTAGGTGCTGCTCGATCGAGCCAAGTAGTCCCTTTCTGCTCATAGTAGCCTTTACTACTCATAATGGCCAATACCCCTTCAACTAGAGTTGCGGATTCTACTCTTGAAGTGAGTGACTCAAGATACGCAAGGACTGAACCGAGCTTCCTCCTCCACTGGATCGAGTTCACTTACGCTTTCCCTTCTTCATTTCATCTCAAGGTTTTGGAACTTATTATAAGAAGCTCCCACATTGGTTGGCTAGGTTGAATTATGGGTCTGAAGCCCTGCCCTTCTATCTTTCCCAAGAGCAAATTCTGACATATCTCTGTTCGAATCGAAACTTCCTCTGTTTGTTGGAAAGAAGTCCGCTCTTCGGTCATCTACTCGGTCTACTATATAAGAAGCAGCTACTGCAGACAGGACTTAGGGGTAGGCAAGAGAGGCTGGAGACACGGAACTATCAGCACTGTAAGCAGAAAGGACTAGAGCTTCACAGAGGGGTCATCGAGCTAGGTCAGAATCCTCAACTTAAGGCTGATGAAAAGAGAGTCTAATTCTGTCAATGTCAATAAAGGCCGGAACCAGCTCGTCATAAAGCCAGCAATTAAGAGCAAGAAAAACTTAATAGCTAACGTGCTTCCTCCTTCTAATAGGGCTTGGTTAAGGCTCGGCCTCGGCCTGTTTTCTAACTCCTTATCCGATAGAAAAGTTTCCTTCCATGGAAGCTAACCCAACAGTTAGGGTGTTGGCTCTAAATTAAATAAAAATGGAAGGTCCATTCCTTTCATGCACGAGCACCTACCCCCAGCTTAGTCCAACAAGTAACCAAATCCAACCAACTCTTTAAAGAGCTAGCAGAACAGCCAATCTCTCTTATTCGGGAATTGCTTCAGCTGAGACTAATGGTAAAGGTAAAGGCGCTTCAACTCATTCAACTCAATGGACCGGGACCAAGCTTTCAAGGTAAGGCCTCCTTTAGTAAGTTCCAGAAAGAAGCAAAGGAAGTGCTGCTGCTTGCTATCCCATTAATCAGATGTCACTAGTCCGTCCTGATAGTAAATCCTCTCTCTTGCCAGCCAGTCGTGTAGCGAGCCAGATGAGACCCTTTCTTACATTTGAGCATCCATTTTGGCCCCAACATCCGGCATTTGAGGACCATTTTTCTTACAATTTCGACGCCAAAGAAAGTTAGCAACATTTTTGGTAGTTGTAGACATTTAGAATTTTTTTTTTTGGTGTCTAGGATCCGGAATTCCTACGATCTTTCCTTCGGCCGGGCTAAGTCAAGGAGCTATCGGAAAATCTTGCTAACTCGATCTTGCCCTAGGTCCTGTCCTTGCTTTATTATTTATCGGTTCCTATCCATATTCCAGTTCAAGCTCCCGAGGATACTTATTATTCTAGATCCGCTCTATCATCTCAATAAAGAAAAAGAGCTACAAGTACAAGAAAAGGGGGTGCTGCGCTTAAGGCTCGATTCAATAATGCCTTTTTCAGGCCATCGCATATCTGATTGATCGGGAGATCTAATGAAAAGTAAATCCGTTCTGGCTCCTCTACACTTCAAAGGTAAAGATCAGCTCCGGCTATGACCTACGGCAGGCCTTTTAAATGCATCTTGTACGTCTTACTTCATCTGTGATAGGGGACGACCTTGAGCTCCTTGCCTTCTTTCCACTCTTTCAACAATCCACTCTGTAAGTGACTTTAGGTAAGCTTATTTCGAGATCAGGTCTGGTCTTATCGAGGGTCCAATCGAGAAAAGAACTCCAAAGGCAGCGCTCTATACAAGAAAAGGGCTTTCAAAAGGCACTTCTCAACTTGGAAATAACTACCGAAGAAAGGACCTCCAGAGAGGTTAGTTACTTTTGAGTCGGGTTACTAGCCTAGGGATAGGGAGATAAATGAAGGATCTGTAACTTCTCGAATAAAAGGGGAAAGCCTAGCCTTTAGGCACCCAAACTTACTAATAGAAAGAGTAGGGGTCAGCCGCTGTAATCTAATCCGCCAATCATGGAAGGGAGGCCCAAAAGACGTCGTCAGTTATTATTTAACATTTTTTTTTTCAATAGACTTGGCAGCCCTAGACCACGGAAAGCTACTCGACCAATAAAAAGGGAGCCGAGCCGGTTCAGATTCCTAACCACTGGAATAACTGGAGGCGATGGCTTCGCTTTCTGAGCTCGGTTGGCTGCCCTTCCCTCTCGGACATCAAGGCCCGCTGGCTGAACATCCTATTAACTTGTTTTGAATCGATCTTTGGTGATTGGGAAAGAGCCCTAGCCTTCGGTTCCGATCTTTTTACTTTCTAAGGAGCCCCCAAAGAAGAGCTAGCTACAGGGGTCTCGGTTAGCTACTGACTGGTAGACAGAACAGACTGGCCTCCTCGATGACGACAGTTACCCGCGGAACTAATAGGAAGAGCAGCCGTACTTACTGACCGCAGATGAACTTTGCTCGACTGGAAAACCTTCCCTATATTCTTTGTATTTTGATCCTACTCTGGTGAGAAAATCAGTCCTTGAGTCCGCTAAAAGACTAGGGCTATGGTAACTAAACCGGTGTCGGCTACCGTTGACTGCTTTAATTTTCCCTAAAAGAAGCGCTGGACTGCACTCGATAATGCTTCTTTTATTGAAATACGAAGTACTTGCTCGTGACAACTAGACTTGCACACTCCTTACTTCTGCTAGAAGCTATGCTATAAAAAAAAGAGGGCAGGGAGCTCTAAGCCGCTAGGGAGACTAAGACTAAGCCGAATCCGGGGAAGGATCCGTAGACAGCACTGTGGATGGAGTACCGGTAACTTAACTCTTTAATGAATGCAGGAACAGAACAATTTGCAGTGGTGAAAGCCCCTACCTATGAAAGAAGCAAGGGGGACTGGTAATCCTACTCTCTGTCTTGCTACCTATGACTGCTTTGTCGACTCTGTTGACGGAGTACCGCTCACTGCACGGCTAAGGGAATTCTGTCTTGAGTTTTTCAATCTGACAGGCGAATTTTACCAAGAGCCTTTTGTGCTTTAGCATTGTACCCTTGGATTAGAGTCTTGGTGTGGATTTCCTGGGCGGAATGCCTAGGTAGGCGAGAGTACGGAACGGCATAACGTTAACTGCCGACCCCGGATCGACCTATAATCAGTCTTTTGTTTGCTGGCTTGACTCCAGAACTAGTAGAGGAAGGCGGAATTTCTTTTTTATCAAATATCATGACTGAGTACTGGACTCTAATAAAGGAAATACTCTCAAAAAAGGAGAGTTCTACTATAGTAATAGTAATCCTATTTCTGATTTTGTTGTTTCTTTACTTATTCGTCAGTCTAGCGATCTACTTTATCTTCTTAATGAAGATCTTCAACTACAACAAAAGAATGGGTGTGCCCATGAATCTATCTTATGTTATGGGTGGGTTGCAGGAGTGAAGTTAACTATTGTATTTAAGCCTTCCAGAAGTTGTTAAAGAAGTAGAGCTTCCATCTGATCGAGAAATCGGGGATGATTAACAGGAGTTATGGCTGCGGCCGAAGCGAAGAAGCGAGGGGCAGCTGACCGAAAGGACAGCGGAACGAACAGCCCACTTGAGCAACTCGAACGAAAGAAAGAACAGAAAGATGAGAGAAGCGCATAACGATATCTTTTTCTTCCTCATTTTTTTTTTTGTTTTCGTATCATGGATCTTGGTTCGCGCTTTATGTCATAGGGTTAGCATTTCTAGATTCTAGTTCTAAAATAAAATGAAGGTAGGGTACAACAACCTTAACCGCACAAGCCGGGACTGGGCCTATCTCCATCTCCTCTTGAGATGGTGGAATGACTCATCCAACGCCAAAGAACGTTATGTTATGAAAAAAGGGTCAGAAAGGAGACTTTAGCAGATATGAGCTATTCCCCAAAAATGCTCTAAGTTGGGGTCAATAAGCCAGAAGTTGGGACCGGGTGGCGATTAGTCGGTTTCTAGTTCCAACGCTACGGAGCTCCTCCTTAATCGCTTTAAGTAGTTTCCTGTGATGTAGTTAAATAACTAGATTGAATAGTCGAGTTGAAATCGTTCAGTTGACAAAAAGTTGACTATGACAACAGTCGCGAGAGATAGGCTTTTAGGGCACTTCCTTAGAAAGAAGATCCCGGGAGAGAAGCATCGGTCCTACATACCCGAGAGAGGGAGGAATTTGACTCGCTCCCGTACAGGAACGGGATATTAGGGTAAACACAGGTGACTAGAACGACTTTCGCTTAACAGCAGCTAAATGAGAGGTCGGCGGCGAGTGCATGAGCTTCTAGACTAAAACTACTTTTTTTGGCATGGACCAGATCGTTGCTTGGTGGATTAGATAGGATAGAGCTTGAGCGAAGTCGACGATAGATAGGGGTCAGGCCAAAGCAGGTAAGAAAGACAGAAAACGAAAAAGTAGAACGAAAGAAAAGCAGGCGGATTCATAGGCGCTTTCAATTAGTTAGACTTTTACAAGAAAAGGTAGAAGTGAGCTTCCTCGTCAGTGATAAAAAGGATCTTAGCCAACGGTGACCGGCTTTCGTAAAAGCAACTTTGGGCGCTGGTTTCTCGATCCGAGATCTCACTTGAAGAAAGACAACCACTTCTCTTATATATTAGAATATGATAAATGAACGGCGGCAACTCTCGAGATAGCGAAACTAACTGCAAAAGGGGGCTACTTCCTAGAAAGATTCAATCCAGCCACAGGTTCCCCTACGGCTACCTTGTGACGTAAGAATCGGGTCAAATTCTAGTCAGGGACGCGGTAGTTGATTTAGCCCTACTCTCGGGTTTCGTGGTTCCATTGTGCTTCCCGAGGCCCGGAAGCTCAAGCATCTCGACATAGTACAAAGGCTTTAAAATTCTTTTTGTTATCGAATGGTTAGTTCGTTGGTGATTCGGTCACCTGCTTGTTCCATCACAAGCCCGCTATCTTTTCTTCGCCCGCTACCGCACGGACCGGTTCCCCTCGAAAAGGGGCGCTTATATGCCGTAGGGATTTTTCCCTTACTTAAGAAAGCGGCAATCGACTTGATTTCCCACAGGCCATAAAGATAGAGAAAAGGCAATGTGTCAGGGGCCAAGCGTACCTCCCGTTCAGGAACCGTTCTTGTCTCAATGTTCATTGATTAGATCGGATCGGTCCCTTATCTCTCAATGGAATGTATATCCCCAATTAAAGGGATCGCCTCTAAGGCTTATACTATACACCTTTGTTCGCTCTAGCCGGTTACGGGGGAAGAAAGCGTGTTATCGACACGGAGGTTGTCCAGTCAACCAATGAAGGGAGGAAGGGCCTCGGGTTGGTTGGATAGTGTCAGCCATACTTCATTCGTTTTCGACCAGAGCGTTAACACAAAAAAAAAATAAGAATCAATAAGGCCCGAGGCGTTTAGCCTCGGGGCTTAGGCGGAGGTTCTTCTATAACCAGACCAAGAGGGTTTCCGGACTTACTGAAGACTAACTGAATAATAAGACCCCAACACCAACAACAACTTAAACTTACAGTTTTCGTGTTAAAGCTGGATACCCAAAGAGCAACAGATAAAACCAAAGCTTAAACTAAAGCAGCAACATCTCCTACCCTTGCTTCCGTCTTATCGTATACTGGATGTATATAATCTTTCCTTCTGACTTTCACACTTATAAGATCTACTAAGACCCGCCCCTTTTGCCTAGTTAGATGTCCTACCCACAACCCGAGATCTATTACTAGAAAAGGTCGGAATTTAGAGAACTCATAGAAATGGATCCGCTTTGGATGCCTCCTTTATTTACGTCATTTTGTGGTACCCATTTCTTTCTTGTTCTGTTCGTGTAGAAAAGCGAGTCCCTTTTTCTGCATTCTGGTTTTATACGTTTTTATGGAAGGCAGTTTGTTCAATATGTTTGCTAGTTGCCTTCCATGGTGAGGCTCCTTTTTTTCTTTTTACTTTGACAAACTCGTTTACCCTTGCGCGAATAAGATTAATGGAGACTCGCTTTTGATTAACTAGCTTGGAAAGCATCCGACCATGGGACGCCCGTCCAGATGAACTCTTATCGGAGCTTGCCCCAGCGCCAACCAACTGTGAATCAGCCGCTCTCTGGTTTTAGAAAGCGAGTGAAGTGCTTTGCTGCTTACTTTACTGGAAAGGAAGACTAGCGAAGGAGTTATGGGCTTTCTTGGCGTGAGATTCTGGTCTTATTCATTCCTCTCTTCCCGGTGCGGTCTAGCTTTATTCTAAGAGGAACGAAGTCTGATTCAACCCAGCAATCTTACTAAGAAAGGGGCCTCCAAGCCTGATAAGAATTATCTTTCCTCGGGCTTCTTACACGTCATTTCTCATGAGTTTTTCGAGTTTGGCCTTTCCTCTGCCCAGAAAGTCGCATAATTGTCCAAGGATTGGCGGGAATGGTGGAAATGGAGGGATATCGAACGTCGAATTGCCCGAAGAGAAGCTTTATGGGAGAAAGGAGGAAAAGGTCAGGCTAGTAGCTAAAGGCTTTACTCAAACATATGTGATAGATTACGAGGAAGCCTCTGCCCCAGTAGCCAAGATGAAGTCTGTTCGTCTCCAGCTCTTCTCTATTGCTGCGAATCGAGATTGGCCTCTGTTCCAATTAGATGTGAAAAATTCCTTCCTGAACGGGGACCCACAGGAATAAGTTTACATGAATCCTCCACCCGGTTGTTAAGGGGGAGGAGAACAAGGTTTGCAGACTTTGAAAGCTATCTAGGGGCGTGAGCAGTCTCCCAGGGCCCGGTCGAAAACCACGGCCCGAGTAGAACGAAAAGAAAAGATCGGAGTCGTTCACAGGAAAAGCGAAGACCGAAAATGCCTACTCCCCTGGTAGGGCTATTCAAAGCAATCCATCCCAGGCAAGGATAAAGACAGCTGAACAAGACCATGCGGATAAGAGAAGAGTTGTGTGATTAGATTTTCACTTGATCTGGAAGATCACCTAATAGACTGGCCTTACTTACTCTCCCCAGGAAGAGAAGGGAATCCAGGGGAAGTCGAAAGAGAACTTACAGGCTTTCCTCAAAGCTCACAGCTAGTCCTCCTTATTTAATATAATTCCCAAGCAGGCGGAGGTAAGGAATGACAAGGTCAACCTAAGCTTAGTCGAATTCTTCCCCTAGGTGAACTATCTTTAGCTTTCGAGAAGACAGTGAAAGCAGAAGACTAAGTCACGACGTGGAAGCTTTCAAAGAGAAGATTCACTAGCAAAGGGGCGAAGCGAAAAGTCTTCTCTACTTCTTTTTTTTTTTCTTTCTTGTTATACCGTCCGTTCGTGCCAAGGGGCGATAGCGGTCCAATAGCTGCGCTTACATTCAATGGCATCGCTTATTCCTCTAAGCATGCTACCAGTCCTAGCTACGGATACTGACTATAGAGAACGTCGAATCAGAATCTCTTTCACTCCCGGCTGAGTCAACAAGACTTATGACAACAGACGGAAGAGCCTATCTTTTCTCTAGCCTTTCGGCTTCCCCTCCTATTTTCATTTCATTACCTACCTCGATGTGTTCTTTTCTTCACTATTTAGGTAGACTTTTCAGAGAGTTCTTTTTCTAGGAGTTTGCAGATTGATTCCCTGAGTCTTCGATGAAGAAGACTCTTTCCAAACAAGGAAAAGTCTCATTGAATGAGAAATCCCTATTCCTAGGGGAAGTTCTGCTCGTTTCACTTCCGTGGTTGAGTGATAAAGAATCAGATTGGCTGCTTCCAGACATTCTAATGAAGTTCTATCATTCCCAAGGGTAGACCCTGGTTTTTGTTTAATCTACGCCCAATTCTTGGCGTGAGAGTAACTGCCCCTTTTTCCCAATCAGCCGGGAAGAATCTCATAGTCAAGGAGAAGAGGGAAGAACGAGGGCAAGCATAATAAGAAGCAGTCATTGAAGAAAAAAAGACAAAAAGGAGCTGATCCGATGGATGAAGCTAACGATCAACGGAAACTACCGGCTATGAAGCTAGATGGCATATAATTATAATAAGGTTATGCCAATCCAATATAGATGGCAGGTGAAAGAATACCTGTTGCCCTGGATGTTTGGTGGCCGATGCACAATCTTTCTTGAAGCCGTCGCGCTGATAAGAAGAAGAGTTCTGAGGGGCTTTAATGGCTTATTAGATTAGCCAAGAAACTTCTTTGGATGTCTTGAAGAAAGAGTACCAAGAAAGGCTAATGGTGTCCGAGGCTTCTTACCTCTCCCCCTAACCCTAGGGTTAGGGTAGGGCGGGGGGTAACTTGCCTTTCCTACCCCACTTAGACAAGGACACTTATCGAATGCGAAAAGGTATTCTTGAAAGGAAGCGTAAAGCAGAGCCCCTCGACTTGGCTCGTAACCATTAGAGTCGTTTGCGCTTTCTGGGGAAGACTTTTCGATCTTTCTAAAATCTAGGTAAGTCGAAGGGTATTCCACAAGGGTATTCTCTGGACAAGAGGAACCGAATAAAGAGTGACGGTTTGGGCTAGGTCCTTGCGATCCTGCCACCTCTTGGCAAAGTAGGCTGATGGGCGACGCCCCCTCTTTTCGCAATGGTGTGGGGCGTCAGAGGCTGTTGCCCCGTGACCAACTCGAAGGGGCTGAAGTTCGAGGCAGAGCTTTTTGGTTGTTAAGTTATAGCAGCACTGAGCAACATCCAACAACTCCAGTCCTTCTGGTTTGCACTAAAGTGCCTTAAGTAGCCCTCGAGGAGTCAGTTTATTCTCTCCGGCTGAGCTTTCAAAGATATACCGACCATAGGTATCTTACCATCAGATACCGACAGTCGTCTTCTAACAAAACCGACCCCTTAATATCATCAATTTCACATAACATAAAAAAGCTCTTTTCATCATCAGAAACAACTGGATTTCCGACCTCTTGCATTGCATTACCATAACGAAAAGAAAAATGAATTATGAAAATAGAGATTGCTCTTGTGATTCGAAATGAACCTTTCTCGATGGAGGAAAGGAATAGCGATGGATTCCTATGGAGCATCCAGGAACAAGAAGATTCAATCGGACGACGAATTCTTACGTGGAAAAAGGAAATCAAAGATCTGCTTCCACGATTTCATCTATATCGAATCTTAATATCAGAATAGCTTATATAGTCGTCATGATTCAATTCATGAATTAGCCCACTAGAGTTCACTGCATTTTTTTTTTATTTTAATTTAATATAATAATATATAATATCATTCGTGTCTCTGTTACAACACGGCGAAACTCAATAATGATGAGAAAAAAGAAAGAATTTGGCTTTCTGGGGATTGTAGTTCAATCGGTCAGAGCACCGCCCTGTCAAGGCGGAAGCTGCGGGTTCGAGCCCCGTCAGTCCCGACCTAGGATCCAATGAATCGATCAATTCATTTCTCCATTTTCTGTGAAATCAAAGAGAGTCCAGTTGCCTCCGATGAAGTGCCTAGGAGAAGGTCTCGGACTCTCCAAGCAAGATAGGAACCGTCGAAGCCCCTTCATGGTACTAGTGGCATGCTTTACGGGCAATCTAAGGCAGCCTCTAATCTTTCTAATTTTTTTTTCCTCAAACCAAAAAGAAAGGCAACTATCAGATCTACAGACCGTGGAGCTGCAGTCAAGCTGCTCTTTGTTGCGACTTCTTCCTTTGCTCTATCTATAGACCCAGCCAGGATCAATGAATGACAGGACTATGGAACCATTCTACCTACTAGCTAATCCCAATCCGATGGCTTCACGAAGGGCGATATGCTAATACTGGGGTGGAAGATCTCGACGGAACGTGATCCAACCACAAAAAAGAGTATCCGATTTTTATTAAAATCCTGAGTCGATGGATGGGAAGCATGGGCCAAGACAAGGGGAAGCTCCGTACCCACCAAAGCAAACGAAAACGCTTGCTCACAACCTTTTATGCCTTGGGGTGGTGCCCATTCTCTCTCTTAAGCCACGTCAGAGCTTGATCCGCTACCGATCAGGAAGTGCGTTCGGCACTCGTAATACTAGCGAGAAGCTTCCCTTGGGATTGTTTTCCCAGGCATCCTGCCCATAGATAGCGCGGACCAATCCTTCTTTCCACGCTCCCTTCTGGTTGGTTATTCTTTAGTAATGCATTTGTGCCTGACCCTTGCAATTCACTTTCAAAGGTATACTTCACCGCTGCTCCTGTTACCACCTAAATGACTACTCAAAACAACACACTTTCTTGGTCACGCTGATGGAGACTATTCGACGAATCCTAGCTTCCGGATCTTACGGAGAAAGAAAGGGCCAGGACAGAACAACAAGTGCGGAATCCCATCCTGCTGCAGGGATTGGAAATTGCGGAATATCAGGATGTCAGGCTCTTGCAAAGAAGGCAATTCATTCGTAGTAGGATATTGAAACCTCAAACCCTCTCTGTCAACAACATCGAAAAGATCTTGACGAAGGAGCTCGAGCTCTCTTCCATATTCAATTCTCGGAAGAAGATTCTCAGAAGCTGATTCTACGCATCAGACTAACTGGAGTTCATGCTTTCCTGCGTGAGACAAAGGAAGCAAATCATCTTACTCGGCGGGAAGGGAAATGTTGGACTTGTCCTCCCTCTCAAAAGAAGGTTAATTTCAGCTATAGAAAAAGAAAAATCACATTCTTCAATCGGCGAAGCCTCACATCCTGTTCCTGTTTCCTTAGACCAGGGAAGATTAGTTTCTTAATGAGAAAGAGGAATTGGGTGGAAAAGCTATTGATCCAGTTGAGACAGCTCATATATCGTACTTAACAACTCATTTGAATGCAGCTCATAATGCTAATTATAGCAACCGATCGATATCGTCTGATAAAAGATTGGCCCATCTGGACCTGGAGCTTTCTAAATTCCTTTCCTAAAGCTTTTGAAGAGAAGAAAAAGCGAATCTGAGCCATGCGATGCGAGGGAGGGCAGTGAGCGCTATTTGATAAATGAGGTAATATATGTCAGACTTGTCTGCAGGCCTCATCTTCGACAAGAGAAGGAGTGCCTCTTTCTCATGTTCATTGACGGAAGTCTTTGGCTAACAATTCCTACTTCTCCCAACCCAACCCAAAAAGGAATACCAAGGATAAAGCCAGCTATTCGAACGCTTAACACATGCAATTCTAGTTATATCAATTCAGGAGTCCAGTCCAAGCGTAAGCTAGATTCGTTTATTGACCTGAAAGCAAAGTCAGGCCACCGGAGGAGATCAGGGACTGACTTGACTTGATTCAAAGAGTTGGGCGAAAGCAGCATCACCGGATTCTAACAAAAGAGCTGGATTCATGTCAATTGAGTCAAAAGTCGAAAGAAAGAAGTCTTCCCTGTCCTACTAAGGCAACCAGGTGTGACGGGCCAGTGTCCCAACTTTCATAAGGGAGAGGAAGTCAAGCAACGAGACCTCAGTCTATTCAAAGACAGAAGCTTAAGCCACTGGTCCATCCACTCCCTTGGGTCTAGCATTCCATCCTGAATAAATAGGAAGACAGACTGGCTTAAATACAGGGGCAAGATCGTTCACTCGTTGCGTAACGAGACTACTTAAAGTGAAGTCGGAACTCGGGTTGGAAGGCTGGCTGAGCGAATATTCAAGTTGACAGTGTAATGGTGAGTATCCAATCTCTCCAATAAGAAGGATAGACGCGCTTCTTCCTCATACAAGAATGAACCTATCCTTGCCCAGCTCATCTCACGGGAGGACACTATTGAGCCTAGCACTTCAACATACTCTAAAAGAGGCATTTCATATCTATCTCTCGTGCTAACAGGAGCCAACTACGGTATCTCATCATACAATTGACATTGCCTTCACATCTAGTTTACGTAAATAAGTATCGACGAAAAGGTGCATTGATGCCACGGTCCTACTGAAGTTCTCTACAGGCTAGCGTACTACAGAGAAAGGAGGAAATAATGGAATCTCTCCAGAAATCAAAACTGAGCTTTCGAAGTGGAGAAACTGCTCAGCGTGCGTTAGAATGACTTTGTCTCAGTGGAAGAGGGCAGAGCGTTTACACGAATGAAAGACAGGATAGGCCCAAGCAAAGAGCAGGCTTCACGAATGGGGGGGGCGGAAGCAAAGGCTAAGGGCGAAGGTACCAACGCAGACACTAAAGAAGATAAGGCAATTTAGTCATTTCTTCTCCGAAACCACTTTGGGTATTTCATTCATGCGGGTAGAAGAGATTGAAATGATCTCAAAAGTCGCTCTCACCTCGACCCTTCTTCTAAATGCTGTTTTCCAACAATGTAAAGTACACCTAAGGGATATAACTCAAATGGCGAAGAGGGAGTTTTTTGAGTATTCCGGTCACCCTCCGCCAACCGGATTTTGGGTGCCACATGGATTCTGAACATTGTTGCAGATGCTCCAACAGATCTTTGGCATCAACCTCTTTTCTGTGAATCCCCCCTTTTCTTTATCCTTCTTTATGTTCTTGCAACCAAAAGATAGTGATGTTGTTAGAATGAGGCTATGTTGTTATCGAGCATTATGTTGTTTATGAGGCTTATCTGTTAACAGGCTAGCCTGCCCCACTTTAAGGTGAGCTTTTGGAGGATAGTTTTCATTTCTTTCACCGCCTTCCCCGGAATCAAGGTCTCACGATGAGCCAGAGCATGAAGCTCATTCCCAATCCCCAGTGTAGGCGGCTGGAGCGGCTCACTTACCACCAACAAATCAACTGTAAACTGATTCTGAGACTTCGGAATGGCAAAGATCAGAAAGGGGGCTTTTAGGCGTTAGGCATGAGAAAGGAAAAAGAAAGGGCATCGTTCTCGGCTGGCCGAACATTGGAGTCGGCGCTCTCCTCAACCGGATCAATTAAAACTTTTAAACTTCCAAAGCATTAACTCAAACGAGGAAAGTCCCCTCAACTTGATCACACAAGGCCAATCGAAAGGGCTTTCTTCGCTCGAAAGACGAAACTCAGCTAGCGCTTTCTTTCTATACGAGAAGAATCGTTCTCTATCTGATATTTGTTCTCGCTCGCGAAAGGCCTCGCTAGGACCGGGAACAGATCGAGACGGGAATGGTGAACCCATTAGGAATCGCTCATGACTGGATCGTGTACAACAACCTTAACCGCACACGCTTTTCTTTTTTTTGGCCTCCCACTTGACTTTAGTCCACCCGGCATAACCGCATTTCAACGAACTACATCGGAGTTGTTGTGAGTGAGAAACCACGAGATATCAGAAGATAAATGAAAGAATGGTGACGCATTAATAGATAGCATCGCGTCATTAACCGGTTTGATCGCAGGACGAGTTCTCCAGTGTGCATTTTATTATAGTACAAACCTATCGGACCGACACAGGTGAACGCGTACTCAGCGTCTATCTGGAGTGAATTGTTCTAACTTGATTACAGTAAATACGAGATTCTTGGTGGACCGGAAGATAGCAATCCGTCTCTCTTGCGTGCCGTATCTCTTTTCCAAAATCTATCTTTAGGGGGGATAAGACGTAGGTTAAGCCGGCAACTCCTCATAGTCGAAGTTCCCATCCCCTTTAGGTTTACGAGAGATTCGGGTACGGAAGAAGAAGAAAAAAAGGGAGTGGAGTCCCTTATCACCTGACAATACGGATCGAAAAGTCGGCCCCAAAAAAAAGAATCTAGAACTACCTTTACACTATAATCATTAAGTCAAGCCGGCATAACCGCCCTATACTAATAGGATAATTCAATTCGGATCAGCTCGGGCTCCACCGGAGAGGCGAAGAAGAAGGCAATAAGCGCTCAGATTGGACCAACCTTAACCTTAAAGGTTCGCGTCATTATCCTCTCGGTCCCGACTAGAATCAGGCTTCTCTTGAAAAAAGGTAAGGAGTTATTCGATCTAATAAAATAAGGTTTTAACCCTAGCGCCTAAGTAACCCCCGTATGGTAGGAAGAAGAGAAAGGCGGAGGAAAAAAAAAAGCGATAAGCGAACCGGATTCTCGGGCGGTAGAAACCACCAATAATGTATATAGAAAAATGGGTACTACCTATATTAAAAAATATATACCTGAAAATCATTCTGTAATAACTATGTGACCATGAAGGGAGTAGTTGATTCGTTCCAATTCATTGGTTGGTTTAATCCGGTATAAATATCATAATATGACGGGATCGTCGTCTTGACAAAGATGAATAGAAAAAATTCTTGGTAACAAGAAGCATTTTTTTTTTCCCGAACCGAAGTCTTTGACGAAAAGTTTTCTATTTCTAATGGATTGGTCTTTACTGCAAGAATATGAATGACTCGCTATTCACTCGCGAGGGTCATAATAAAATAATAAGATTATGTAGGAGAGATGGCCGAGTGGTTTAAGGCGTAGCATTGGAACTGCTATGTAGGCTTTTGTTTACCGAGGGTTCGAATCCCTCTCTTTCCGCCAGTGGAAGTTGCAGGCCTTTTTCTTTTTTTAAGATGGTCAGGAGGAGGGAAACTTCATAACATACCGAGATTGATTCATTTCACCGGATTCCTAGGAAGTGACAATCTCAGTTGAACAAGTAGATCAAGGGAAGGTCAAAGTCAACCGCGGAATGACTCGCTGATACTTAGAGAGTTGCTCGCTCTCGTTCAAAGAGCAAAGAGAAGACAAGAAAGCTAATCCGCTCCGTCCGCTCTTTCTGAAAGTTCCCTCCGGGGGTCTGACCCTCCGCTACCTAATATTCCCGGCTAACCGAATTCATGTTTTAGTTTGGTAGGCCCCTCCGATTCAACTCGGCCCCTATCCCCACTATGATCCCTTTCTTCTCCTCGGTTCTCGAAACCTTTCTTTTCAACTAGCTTTTCGTTCTGCTTTGAAATTGCCTTTTTTTTTGTTGTCGGGTTTGTGCTCCATAAATTTGAACGTTTTCCCGGTATTTTTGATAGAAATTAGCAGAAAAGAAAAGGGCGGGGACGAAAGAAATAACCATAGCAGATGCATCGGATAGACGTCAGGAACTTTGTTTTACTGTCAGATTTGCATTCCCCACATCTCATTGGAACGAGGCTACTCTTTTCCATTTGAGATCAAAATCGGGGTAGAACAGAAAGGGCTATGGACCATACAAGACTAGCAAAAAGAGAATCAAAGAGCCCTACCGGAAGGAGCATTTCCGAACTCAATTACAGAAGGGGGAGAAAAAACGTCACTTCTACAATTCAAAAACATATCTCTTCTCCGGAGTCAGGGAAGAGTACCAAAACAGGTGTTTTCCACTCATATCATAAAAGACTCCTATTCAGCTACTTCAACCATTTCCAACAAACTCTCAACTTATTTCTTTTCTCTTCTTCTTTCAAGGTCTTGTCCCGCTGGAGCTGCTATTTAAATTACATCATATCGGTGTCAAGTCAAAGAAAAGAATCTTCCTTGGGCGCATTCTTCGATGCTCTCGAAAACCAAGAAAGGGAAGCCCCAAGAAAGAAGGTCACCCAAAACTCCTACTTTCAGTGTGGCCTTCGAAAAAGTTGATTGAAGTAGGGCGGTGTGCCAGCAGAAAGAGGGCTTGAAGCTCTCCTGTTGTCCCCTATGGTGAAAGGTAGTCCGAGTGGCCTACATATACATATAAAAGTAAGTAGGGCACCATGTTGGTCGTTGAACTATCAAAGAAAAGGTGGAATAAAGAAGGATTTGCCACAGTGTGCTTATTGCATATCGCGGCATTCTCCCTTGAGGCCTAGATCCTTTGTAGAGAGTCTCGCCTAATATCTGGAAGGAATTGGAACTCACTCGAGAACGGCTCTATCAGACAACCTTCTAGGACCTTCCCAAAAAAGAGACTTTCGATGTCCCTCTTAAGAATCCATTTAATTTAAGCGATCTAAGTGAAAAAATATCACCCCTGCTTTCTCTACGCTTGACTTGAATTAGGAAATGAAAATCAATTAAGATGCGAGCAAGAACTATGGATCAACCTAGTTTTAAGAAGACTATGCCACCAACGAATGTGGCCCTACCCAGAAAGAGTAGAAAAAGGCTTCCCCGTGAGGAGGCGGACACTTATTCTTATCTAATCATGCGAGTTCTAGCAGTCCTAGGGAATTTCTTTGCTGTCTCGGACTTGGAATCTTCCTATTAGACGATCCTTCTTTTCGGACGCACTACCACGAGCGCTACCTTTTTAGCACTTCGCTTTCATGCACTACAGCTCTTGATGAGCCTGCGTGGTCTTAGTCAGGTAAAGTAAAGGCCGAGAAAGAATGTAAACGGAGAATCGCCTGATGCTGAATCCATATAGAATAAATGAGCACACTGGCCTCGAGAGAATAGCCTTGCTGCACTCTACGAAGATATGAGTCCAACGATCCACTAAGAACCATCGTCCCTTTCAAAAACCCTCCACACGTCCGCGATGCATATAAGACATTACTTCACTTATCACTTTGATAGATGAAGAAGCTTTCTCCGCCAAGGAAAAAGAAGTTCGATTCAAAAGCAGACTTTAGGCTAGCATGTACTGTCTCGTGCTTAGTCTGGCAACTCTATATCCTTTTCCTTAATTAAATTCTCGCTCAGGAGGTACATGAGGGCTTATTTGGATTGGAAGTGACTAATCAAAAGCATAGCATCTGTAACTAGTTAGAAAGAAGTCTATTAGAAAGTAGAATACCATCGGTGCAGTGAGAACCATCTTCTTCTTTTTCTTATAAAGAAAGAGGCCGGAGGAAAGCCAAAAGTGCCCTATACCAAAACGATCGAAAGAGAAAATATTAGGTGTAGGAAGGCTACCTGATCAGTGAAACGAAGGACCCAAGGAAGGTGGTCCTGAATCCTGAAAGCAGAGTTAGTAAGAAAAAAGTAAAATGATAAGATGCCAGTTTAAAAGGTCCGTTATTTCGTGCCCCATTTTTGGATCAGTGAAGAATGTATTAGAAATTCGGTGTCCAAGTGAAGTGAAACGACGCCATCAGAAGCACAACAATGATCTCTCGAGTCGGGATGATGGCTATTCATTGAGATAATCTGATGCAGACTGGCAGACTTAATGGAGCTAGCGGTAGTTAGTAAGATTTGGTATCTTTATTGGCTTTAGTAGGCGCAGGAATTACATGATCTACAGATACAGAGTTTCCTTCATCTGATGGCATTTCAACAATTGGCATTGCCTCATATTCAAGGAGTATGCGCGGGAGTAGACATATAGAAATCGACATTGAAAGTCAACGGGTACTCGTCAGGTAGTATTCCCAAACCTCGCATTGTAAGCTCAGATTGGGTTCAGGAAGCTAGGCAGGAGCCCGGTGCCATCTCCAAACTTCTCTCCATCCTCAGAAGGAAAGTCGAATCCCAGGAGCGACGGGTACATCTGAAATAGGTTATGATGAGAGAGGGGGTGAGCGATGGATAGCTTTCATTGAAGATACCGGTTCTTTATTCCTAGATGGCGAGAATCAGCCCTTTTCAGCGCTTTGGGTATAGCATATATGTTGGTGAGAGAATGGATTTTAGAATCAGAATTCTCTATTTCTAAGTAAAGAAATCCAGCATTCGAACTAAAGAGATGCATGAATACATTTCTTTCTCGATGCGGATCACAGCCTGGTTTCGTAGCCAAGGGGGGCCGAATAGAAGTCTTCCTCCTCACGCTTTCTACTAGTCGGATAGGTAGCTTCTGCCTATAGGATAGGCCCGTCTTTGCGTTTAGGCTGGATACATTCCTTTCAAAGCAAAATCATTAATTTAAATTATGGAAAGCCCTTGGTATGACCTTATCTTCTCCTGGTGCAACCTCTCTCTTTTCTTCGGCATAGCGATCCCTATTCTCCATTGAGTGTTTCGTACTTCCCATTTGAACCCGCACTTGCGACTTCTTCAAAGTGATTGTATTCGGCGGCATAATTGTATTGATAACGACTTTCTCACTTAAAAGATTGGATTTTAGCCCAGAAGCTGCACGAGGAGATAACGGATTTTTGGATCCACGATTTTGCTTTCATTTAAGGATTTCTTGTCATCAAAAAGGCATGATTCTCTTTCTTGGTAATAGGTGGAAGTCAGCCGGGGAAGAAGGGCATTCGATAGCAGCTACTTTTGTGCTTCACATCTTTCCCGTTCGTATCTTAAGAATTTCATTGCCTGCTTCTCCCGTTTTCGTTCTTTTGCGCAGGGGTATGACGGGTTAGCCTCAGAAGGGCAACTTTTTGGATAAGGCGGCGGCCTTCTAACCCTCGGCCTATCTGGTCCCGTGCGGATCCCTTTAGTTTCTATGGTCTTACCTTCGCGCTCACTTGGCAGACTGTCTCCGTCAGAGATGGTTTCAGACTCGACCTGGAAGAGGGAGCATGAATTCAATCCATCCTGGGGTTATTCAAACTATTTCCTTTCTCACGAATTGGATTTGAACCCATATCAAGCTTCGGGAATCCAATGGAATCAGAATCCGCAGCTAGGGCCAACCTTATTGTATTCGCTTGGACGTACTGACTAGATCTGTCTGCTTTCCTTGTTCGGGAATCCGGGTTGGAACTTACCTTTCATCTAGCTTATCACATGTTAGGTCAATCCCTTCCACTGAGCACCAAACTCATTCCATCAAACGGGTGCTTCAACCTTTTTTGAATGAGTCGAGAAATTGCTTATGGAGAGAACGCCGGTTCCACTAGATCGGAAGTTGGTTTAGCTATAGATTGAAGCACCGTTCTATTGCCTCCTATTGGATCCTCGAGTGAATGAAGGCGTCTGAATCCGCCTGGCAGCGCAAAGCGGTTCCTAAGCGAATGATCAACAGGTATCTTTCTGCTTGCCCCACTTGGCTAGCTGCTTTGGCTAGTGATTCCGAAAGGTAGATCAGGTGTAAGTAAAGCTAATAAGCTCCTCATTTTGAGTAGTTGATTGTACTAGTCGATACGACTAGTGCAGAGAGTAGAAAAAGGAAGATGGCAGAGCTCAAGGAAAGAACTCTTTTGTTTGAGACGAAGAACATCAAGTCAATAGACAAATAAGGGCAATCAAAGAGAACGGATCCCATTGAACCTCCGTCTTTCTTGGCCTTGATCCCATGACTGAGACCACCCTTGACTGATCTACTGCCATTGGAAGGTTAGCTTCCTAGATTCCTATGTAATGTACGAAACGCCTGGGATTGCCTTCGACTAGGAATGAATTCATGGGGACAGATTTTCTTTGTTAGAGTAGGAATAAGGGCGAATAAGACCTATATATGAGCATGACCGAGAAAAAACCCAGACGAGAGAGGGTTGGCAAGGGCCAATTGCTCTGACTTCTCTTTTTAAGATATTTCGAGTTAGGTTTAGGCACTCCATCTGATTCGACGATCTGCTCCGTGCGTTCCATAATGCTTTCCCATTTGGTCTCCTCTATACTAGAGGCCTCAGGATTTCCACTAGCCATGACTTGATCTTTGAAAGAAACCGTGCTCTGATACCAAGTCAGGTCTTTTTCCTCAAGTCATCAAGCGTCGTGCCAAAGTCGTGTTGCGTAACGAGTCTATAAGCTGTCGGTCCGCCGCAGCAGAGTAATTTCCCTTTACACTTAGCTACTTGCAAGAGCACACACACAAGGCAACAAAAAATCTAAGCAAGCCGCAGAATTAGAAAGAGAGACCAAGCCCAGCGCTCTCTTCAAAGCGGTATGGTTCTAGCTACTGCTACTAAAGAAGTGCGAAAGTTTCTCCCTTTTCATTCTCCGCTGGGCCAGACAACGAGACTAAGATCAGGAAGAAAATGGGTAGGTAGAGTAACGTTCTTGAGGGCAAGCCTCCTTCGTCATCAAAATTGGAAGAATTCGATAGGAAACCTTTTCTTACCCTTTCTTTGTTACGGATCTTTTTGTTCAGGGTCAATAACTTGAAACTGCTCTTGGCATGCCTACTCGAATGTAGTCAACGTGTCTCGGAAGATACTGTGTAAGGAACTGAGAAGGCGACGGTTGGCATTTTCCCCTCTACTTTCATTTGAGGATCGATTCTCTATTCCCCAAAGGGAGCTCTTTCTGACCCTTACACCATAAATACCAGTTTCCGATCGGACAAGAGAAGCAATTCGAGTCACCTTCTTTGTTAGACCGACAGACCGCGTGAGATCCAGTTGCGAGCAATAGCGTCTTACACTTTCCCAAAGACCAATACACAAGCGATTCGCCATAGTCTAATCGATCACGGAGGACAGCCAATGACCGAGCTCACGGTGGGAGAAAATCTTCTATCCTAAACAAAGGATATCTTTTCCCATCATACGTACCGAACGTACCGGAAGAAGAGCTTGTAATACGGGTCTTAAAGAGACAACATCGATTGTTATTGTTTCGCTTTCGTCAGTAGCGAATTTAGCGTATGGCCCGAAGGGCTTTAGCCGATGGTTGGACATTCACATTCAGTAAATTAAGGTAGTAGAGCTCCTCAGGACCTTAGACTTAGTTTTAAAAGTTGGGCATCGCTAGAAGTATCAAAATCTAGCAGCAAGCACAGAGCAGGTATAATTGCCATAATGGCCTTGTGTGGTGGCGATTGAGTTGCTCTCTAGGCTCTTGTCTGAGACATTGTTTTCTTACTCTTTAACTCGCATTTATGCTTTCATTCACACACCTTTTTTCTTTTTCCTGCCCTTTCTCCAACTGCTAGAGCTTGCCTTGCTTCTGTTCCGAGGCAGGAAGTGACGCGCATAGGATCTGCGCGCTCGGTGGTGCGTGCTAGGTGAGCAAACTGAACGAGCCTTGGCTTGTTCGTAGCCAGAAGGTATGTTGGTTGCAGCATGGCTTCCATAACCTTCCTCCTTTCATCATGTGGTTCCACGTTATTAGGGCTTCTATTAGTACCCGTGTGCTTGTCCGGAGCGTGGATTTCTTCCCGGAACTTTTCTTTATGTAAATAGATGATTAGATTATCGTATCAAGTGTGAAACCCTCCCTCCCCTATGGGATATGGGATTCAAAAATGAGACTTATCTAACTCTAACGCCAATAAGAAAGGATGGTGTAAGTGGGTAACAAACCACACCAAACAGGCCGTAGCAAGCAGAAAGGAACTAAACTAGGGGTGGCCAGGTGTGAAGAGAAAGAGAGCGTACAACAGACATAGTAGCCAACTCATAGAAAGAGCAGGGGCGCTAGCTTTGAAACAAGGTAAGAGGAGGAGGCTCCAACTCAATAATCATTGTTTTAGGATTTTTATTAAATTTAAAAGGTACAAACCACCGGATGTCGAAGAATTTTCGTAGTGTACCAGAGTATCCTGTTACAGAGGTCTACCGTCACGGATAGAGAAATTGAAGCTTCTATGAATAATAAGTCTTTCATATCCTCCAAGTGAGACGATCTAAAGCCTGCGGAAGATGCCTAACTTTCCATAGAAACCTAGGATGGTTAAGGTCCCCATTCCACCTGCTGATCAATGGGTGTCTGCTGTCCAGAAATCCAAGTCTGAAAAGAAGGCTGCAGAAGCCGTAGGGGCACAGTTGATGATTCAATTCCTGAAACCCCGAAACTCAGACTAAGAGCTGATTCTAGGGATAGGGATTCGAGATCAGTCTTCTTTAGAAGACCGGTTATTCCAGCAAAAGCTGATAGGCAAAAAAGAGATTTCCTCTTTCCTACTCAATGTCTGTCAATGTAGGTATATAATGGGCTTAAAAGGCTTAAAGACGTACAGCAGTACCCAGATGCTAAGGTAAGGAAAAATCTTGCACAAACTATTCGTCATCAAGAGTCAGAGGGGAGGGCGTCTTATCTAGCTGCCTATTCTATTCCGAAACAGGGGATTCAATAGCTGCCCTGCCTCTTCGAGAACATCTGCTCGTGGGTATCTTAATCTCTGCTTGGCCTTAGGAAGTTTCCTTTGAATATGTCACTTCCGGGAAGAAGGGGATAGATTCTCTTGCAGCTTCTTCTAGGCTGCACCTGACACAAAAATTCTAAACCGTCTGTTTTGTTTTCAAGCTCCCTAGCTACTAGAACTAGAGGAAGGGCTCTTTCTGTTGATCACGGGATCTACTCATAGCCTACTTTCCTACCCTTGTTGTGATGAGACCTTATGCCGTGAAATCAACATAGGATGAATGCCCCTGGGCTTAGGAGCTCGTTGCACTCTTCTTTTCTCTTTTCACGACTAAGCCAGAAAAAGAAAGAGGTGCTCTCCTAGACGTGGACCTTCAGATGGGAATAAACTCTCCCTTCTAGTCTAGAAATCTGGCTATCCCCATCAAGTTATAAGTAGCTTACTCGACGATCTCGATACCAAACGAAGGAAGTTATGGATTAATGGGGCTAGGTTCGCTTTCCGGAATTGTGACCTCTTATTCTTAACAAGATCGTAGAGCGACACAAGACAAAGTGACCCACATCGATGTATAGAGTCTCCACCCTTTCTTGCAAGAAAATTCATTCTACCTGAAGATGCAGAGTACCAAGGGCTAGACGGAAGGAAAGAGTAAGCCCATTTTCCCAAGTGGAGGAAACGTGACTCAAAAGAAAGAATCCCTATCTCCAAAAGAGGAGCAATACAAACCGCAGCTATTGAAAATAAGCGATCTTAGCCCTTGATGGTATGGCACGTTGTTGGAAGTTTTTTCGGAAGAGAAGTGGGCAAGGAACCATCCAGATGAATACTTTTTGAGTTCCCGGCTCCCGGCCTTAAAGAATGAATAACTGGCTCAAAGCGTAGTGGATTTTTTCCTCCTACCATTGCTAATGAATCCACTGGTATTGGACTGCTCTCAAAGGCGACGGGGGGATCCCTTTTTTCTTTTTTCGATCTCCGTAGAAGGGAAATGAGACTCATAAGCCTTTTAGTAAATCCACTCCCAAAAACTAGGAGGGGAGGCCAATTCATTTGGCTATTCTGTCACTTCAGAAAAGGCAGAAGGAATAGCTGCAGAGGAACTCGCTTCATCACTACATTCTATCCCATCTAGTGAATCTCTCCTTCCTTATGATTGGATTGTCGAAGGCAGCCCTTTTCAAGTCGTTATGAAGAAAGGCTTTTGAGACACTACGAAGCAAGTTCAGTCAGCGCATAAATAGTCCGCTAGTGTAGTTGACTAGTAGTACCATTAGCCTTACCGTTCACTCGAAAGAACCGTCGGGAACAGCCCTAGACCTTACCTTGGTGACCATACCAGCCCCATCTTTCATAGCAATCCAAAAGGCTGAGAGATCTTTCTATGATAAAACACAGGACTCTCCTCTCCCTAGAGATTCTCAAGTGCAGTCTTCCACTCAAGGCAGGAACCACTACTTAGAGTCCTGGACCACTTCATTTAGGAAAGTACCTCTTAGTGGCATCTAGGGGCATCCCTGTCAACCTAGGAAACTCTCTTTCTAACCGAGAACACGCCTCCCTCCTCTCCTTCTGGTCACTCGTTCCTCTTGAGCTGCGAATCCGGGACTTTCAGTTCGAATCCATGGCAAGACAAAGGGGAGGATCCTTTTCTATTTGAATTTGACTGCCTGGCCAGTTCATTGCCTGCTTGGTTTCCTCAAACCACTTACCGGTAAAAAGAACATAGCCAAGCCAATTCGGCTATTTGTTGGCATTCCATTCCGAGTGAGAGTTCCTTTCCATCCGACACAGGAAAGCAAGTTCCTTTTCCATCTTAGTTACGGGAGGTCACGATCCAACACAGCTGCATTTCTCATTCCAGGAATGAAGACAAGGAACCATGGACTGAGAACTTCGTTCCTTGCTTGTAAGCTCGATCAATGACTAGGCATCTTCTAGAATTGATTGATTGGGAAAGCTGGTTCAAAGCAAGGATTTCTGTAGGACGGCCAGTGCTTTCAATTAGTGGTTTCACTTTCAAGTAGTGGATCAACTCTTTCCTAATAATCCGAAAAATCAGAAGCAGAGTAGGAAAGCCCTTTTTCTATGGTATGGAGAAGGAAGCGGAAACCACCATTCGAATAAAGGGCGGCGGATGGCAATAGATAAGTAAGGGTTGGCTAAGCACTAGCTACCTAGCTAGAAGGAAAGGGCAGCCCTTATCTCAATCTCATGCCTTCCTAAATTAAATAAAGGCATAACTAGAGTCATTCCTCTGCTAGTAGGAGCATATCTGAGTACAGAAATGATTGTGTAAGAGAATAGGTTGTTATTGGTCGGTCCTAAAGGTAAGAGTAGGTTGCTCCTCTGTTCCCTACTAATTGCGTAAGAGCCTAGTTTTCTCTTCCCTCTGGGTGAGTCGCTTCTTTCTCCAGCAGCTATTGCTAAAGTCGGGTTTGGGTCTTCCCCTGGTGGACGTAGAGGCATCGATCGACAGGGTGCTAATCTAATAAGGGCTGGAATAAAAACCTCATCCTCCATTCCCTCCATGTCTTCAATATCAGTTACCACAAACTGTTCCATAATCATAAGAAAGTCAGTATCCCTCATTGCACTCTGTACTGCTTCCTTCAGCTCACCAACTGTAGCATAGGGTGGAACCACTATAAGCTCACCAGGCTCCCTCGTCAACTCATATTTTAGCTCTCTTGAACTTGGCATCAATCGGCAAATGAATCTCATAAATTGATCATCTTCATCCTTAAAAGGTCACTCCTTCACTGCTTGCTGTCCAAAATTTCCCGAGTCGCCAACTCAACCAATTTTGATTCCGGGTAACCCAATACAATAGTAGTACATTTGTATACAAGTAGACGACATCACTGTAAACATCAGCCCCAGGCACTAGAGCAGGTACTGGAAGTGGCTCAGGAACTATTTCAGGTTCCGGTTCATTGATCAGAACACGATTACCAAGCTCATGAATCGTGTATTCCAAAACCCGAGTGGATGGGTTCACAGCACGACAGACAATGTGACTTCCAACGATTACATTGTTCATTGATTTCAGCACATAGTCGAGCAAACCCGTATCACCAATGTGCAGCCGAGCTGCGTCTCGCACTTCCTGCCGACTCATCCCGCCATGGCTAAACTTGTTTTCTTTCTTTTCTTTCAATGCATTAAGAATGATTTGTGCTGCATATTCGAATCTTCTTGCAGGCCATCCGCTATCCATATTAGCGATTGCAGTAGTGAAATTTCACCGATTTTTCTCCTTATAATGAATGGGGATTCAAAGGTGCTGGATCGGTTCCTTAGAGTCAAAAATTTGCTTGCCGAACCATATAGTTTCCTATGAGTTGCGGGATAAAACCTTGCTCTTTCTTATTTTACTACATCACAGAAATTCTAGCCTAAAGAACCTAGCCTCAGACTCGTTCGCTTCCCCCATGAGAATGATGTCATCTGCTTACTGTCCGTGGTTGATTGCTTGAACATTTGGGGCTTTTTCACACTTGTTGATTGGCCTAGGCTTAGACCACAGATACTTGCTGATAGAATCTGTGATAAGAATGTGAACAAGTAGGGGGACAGTGGGCATCCTTACCTGAGTCCACGACTCACCTTTAAGAAATCTGACGGTCTGCCGTTGATGGGGCAATCCAAGGCCCTTTGATACATGCTTTGATCCGGAGAAAAAAATGAAATAAAATATGGCAGCGGAACTTTTTTATTATTTATTTATCTATACTGGCTCTAGTGCTAGTTGTGTTGTTTAATCAATGGAAGTAACATAGTGCGGTAGCTCAGCCATTTGCAGCGAAGGAAGGATTAGTTGCGTAAGAAAAGGTGAGCATTACAGCGGCTTCCCCCCCCAAAAAAAGGGGTTTTCCGGTTGATTATGTCATTTCTCTCTCTCTGGTATGATGATTTTCTAGCCATATTTATAGAAGGCGAGTGCGAAACGGTAGGCGGCTAGTCACGCCACATTGGGTACTGCCAAGTACGCTTTTTGAATAAAAAATTCTCTTATTTTCCTGATATTACTGTAAACAAATTGATATTTGTTTTTTACCATGCCCATGGTTGAGGGCTGTGATCCCTAGGTGTCGTAGAAAGAGGAACTACCACTGACTCTGCCGTGGAATCAAAGACTGACTCACCACTTCGAATTGAGGATTTTTTTTAACTGAAAGGTGCTTCCTCAACCAGATAATTAGGATCTACCAATCGATTGGCTTGTCAGGAATGGGGATCAACCCAATATCCATTTACCGGATAGTCTTTCTTAGCAGCTAGTAATCTACGATGCTACACTTGAAGCTTTCAGAGAGTCCTACTGTCGGCTCATCTTCTATCTAAGACCTCCGGATGCCTGAAAGCTGCTGTTTTATCAGGTCTAGTTGCGGTTCGCTCTTTCACTTATTCGGTCAAGCAGCTTCACTCCTCTCCCTCTGGTCGAGCTGCTACGCTCCTTGGCAGTCAGTCTCCACCCCTGACCCCATTCCTTCTAGCTCAGGAACTTCTATTTTGAATCTGAGTTTCTACCTTTCCCCGTTCCCGTGTAAGCTATTCCATGCGATGTCTTTCACAAAGGTACAGGGATTTGATAATCGATAGAGCTGGTGAATCTTTTCTTCCCTCGTAGGAACTTGGTCTCTCTAATACATCAATCAATATGGTAGATAGATCAGGTAGAAGATCAGCTGCTACTCTCGCTGTCTTCGATCGGCTTCAAAGCTTCTTCACTTTTTGCGCTTAGCACTTCCACCGATGCCTGACTTTCGTCTATGTATGGGTTAGATTAGAGAAGCAATCCTCCTTCTATCCTATCAACTAAGCTCTTCTTCGTCTTTCCCCTGAGGAGGTCAAGAATTCGTCGATTCCACATCCCTTGATTCAACTATTGGAAGTGCTGTTATGATCGATTTGGCTTCTCCTCTTCATGAATAGCCTGGGCACTTATATTCTTAATAAGAGTATACAGGTCCGTCTTTGACCGGTTCGGGTTCGGGACTCGTTCTATGACCGTACTCCCCTCCCATGTTTGAGGAGTCTGAGAAAGCTCTTCGTCCGACGCGGATACGAGCTTCTTCGATTGGACTGTGACATAGTAAATGCGGCTCGGAACAGCTATGAGGCACTGAGCCCTTTAAACTTCGCTCTTTGAGCCGTTTTCTGCTCAAGTGGCTTGGTTGCTTTCTGGCTTGATGAAAGATAGGTTGAAGTCTTAGAGTTAGACCTAAAGGCTGCTCCTGCTGATGAAGAAAGAAGGCTTTCTCCTACTGCGCGGACCCGTCCCCGAATCCGAAATGGCTACGGCTACCTAAGCTTGAAGTCGAGTGTTGGGGCAAAGAGGCGAACTACTGATAAAACTTCGGGCAAGCGACTGAGGAATGAAAGATAATGTTCTCCGCCCTGAACAAAAAGATCTGAAAATAGAGTATGTGAAGATGTCTACTCTACTCCCTTCTTTCTATCGACATCCCTATCTGTCATAGAATTTCATTAAGCATATAGCTCGGGCTCTTTCGTTCCGAAACCGTAACCTTAGGAAGTGCGGGTTAACTTGAGCTAATGGCTGGCGCCTCTGAAGCCTCTGAGCTTCTAGCTAAAGACTATTCTCGGTACTCCATCAACTCAATGAATTGCGTAGAAAACGATCAGGTGCTCATCCGCCTCTCGGCTTCCTGATCTTCACTGGTCGGAGGCTAAGAGCTTTCTTTGACTCTGAGTCATATGGGATGGGTCCCTACTCTCACTATGACATAGTGGCCCAACGGTTCCTATGAAAGTCATAGCCGGACCTACTCTCCTCTCGCCGATGGTTTGAGAGTTGCGTTGGCGTGACGCTAATCTACTGATATTCGAGTGCTTGAGTTTCACTCATGTAGAGATAACGAAGGGAAAGGGCATTTGAGGGAGAGCCCAACCCAAGGGAAGGGGCAAAGAAAGGACCTGAGCACATTGACATCGAAGAAAAGGCCAATGAAAATAGGGAAAGTCCTATTCAAGCCGCTTTACCGACGAGGTTAAAGAGCGGTAGCCCCTCCTTCGAGCAAGCAAGCGGCACTAAAAGCAGGATGAAAGCAAGCAAGGAGTGTAAGCCACTTGCCCGATAGGGTAAGGAGCGGAGACCCTTCCTTCATTCATTAAGTTTAGGGAGTCAGGGATAACAGAGGAGCAAGCCCAAACAGAAGCAACAAGAAAAAACAAAGCAAGAAAGAAAACAGCTCTTTGTCTTACTGTGCCCGAGGAAGGGAAGAAAGAAGATGACAGACAAAGCACAACGGAGGAATGAACTTCAAGCATGGAGGGGGAAAGTAACGGCACTCAAAGCTGTCTTCCATCAACCAAGCATGAAACAGAAGCCATGGACTAAGATGACTGGACAGGAGCGATAAGCAGCTATCAGCCACTCGAACCAAGTTAGAGGTTTTTTTCATGAGAGTCTTTCTAACATTCTTCACCTGAACCCGGGAACAGCTTTGACTTAGATACTCTATTGTCAGATAGTTGAATGGCACCGGGAATGGATTAGGGAGCAAAGGAGATTAGGGAAAGTCGAAAGCCCTTTTTCCAACTGAGAGGGGCAGGAGAAGGATAGAAAGGTAGTTTCCTCCAGCAAGAGGGATGACTTCTTCCTTTCCGCAAATAACAAGCGCTTTTCTTCGCCACATCGCGTATAACGGGAATCGAACCCCCCTGCTGCTGGCGGGCGGATGGAGAATGTTCAACTTCGATCTTGTTAGGAGTAGGTTTTGGCTTTCCCCTTTTATGTTATTAGTAAAGCGCTAACGCCCTATCTATAGTAAGGGGCTTTTTCAATAAGGCTCGCGTAGGGGCGCTCACGTTTTTTTGGCTCTCTTCGCTTCACTAGCCTTGATTGGTGGATGGAAGTTCCGAGGATAGTCTGGTGGTATCGTATAGTTGATCACGGCTGCATTTAGGAGTAATAAGTTCCTCACACTTTTCATTTCATAATCATAAAAAAAAAGAAAAGTAGCCTAGGGCGGATCCCAGATATGCCAGTTGATTGATTCGACTCCATTTTAAAGATTGGGTGAGTGTTAAGTGTACCGGTGTAGCCTATGCGAAGCAAGCCTACATAGGGATCGAAAAGAATGCATTGTATTCTAAATGAGATGAAAAAAAGAGAAAAGGAACGAAGGGATGAATCGGCGAAGAATTAGGATGGGCTGCTGGTCGAGCTAGCTCTAATCGAACTGTGACATCACGTAAAGTAAGTGTCAAGCGAATATAAAAACTAAAAAAGAGCGCCGTGCTAGAGTGCAGGCGCTTCAGCAACGGGAAGGACATAGCTTTTGAATCAACGAAGCACTCTGTCAGCAGAGAAGTTTGATTTCATAAGAGAAGAAGGTCCAGTCCAAAGAAGGTTGGATTGGAAAGGAATACGCCCGGTTCCTGAGACAGGAAAGGGGTCTACGTTCTGGCATGAATGTCAGTTCAGTTCATGTTCATCCCAATCCCTCTTAAGGAAGAAGCCTTCTCAAGCGCCCTAAGATGAGGAAGAAGCTACTTTCAGACTGTGTGCCCTTTCCTTTTCTTTGCTAACCACGCTGAGGGCTCGAACCTCAGTTCTTCCTTATTGCCGTGGCCCTTTTACTTTATATAGTCCTATCAAGATCATTTGGCTGACGCCGAAAGCGTAACTATCTTACTAGAAGTGAGGACTGCCCTCCACCTCTTATTCATATTTCATATCAGGTTCCATCTTCTACTTCTCTTTCTCCCTAAACTAAAGGTCGATCCTTGTCCTTGGTACAGTGTTCCACCCGCTCTCTATCCTATGGGTCCCCCCCCTTTTCTCGCGAAACTGCACTCTTTTACTTGGACTTGACTTTGAAGCCTGATTAAAAAAAGAGATCTTTGGGTAAGACTGCCGGGTCTTGAGCACCAGTACTATCACCAATATCTAATATCTAGATTCGTCTAAGATGACTCCCGCTTACCAAAAGACTTAACACTGGATCTGATATTCATCGAATAGAATGAGAAAAAGCTCTCTCCGGACCATGAGGCATTTCCCTCTTTAGAATTCTTTATAAGAAATGGGAATAGCCGGTTCCCAATGGGAATGAGAGATGGGATCAAGGTAATAGCTACCTTTCTCGCTCCTGGTATTCGGAGATAGGATAAACAAGACTGACTTGACTTCAAACTCTTTCAGTCAGTCCATCAGATTGACCTCGAGATTCGCCTTTTGCTTTCATTTGGTCAACGGACCGTACCGAAGTTAGTTGAAATACAGAATGCAGGCCTAACCCATTAGAGAGATTTCCCAAAAAGTAGAAGCATTCCAATTCTTTATTTAGATTTAGGAGTTTCTTAGGAGAAGAAAGAAGCTAAGACTCTTTTCTTAGAGGAGACAAAGGGCTAAGAAGTGGAGGGAAGAGCGTACTGAAACCGTAACCGTCATGGGTGAGCCTGCAAAGTCCATCAAAACTCCAGACCCTTCTGCTTTGAGGAAATTCTTACGCATAAGCGCACAGTTTTCTATTTTTTAAATAGAAAATAGAAGCGGATAAAAAAGGCTAAAGTCCCAAGAAAAGGTTGGTTCAATCGATAGCTCAAGCTCAACGAAGGCGGTATCTTACTTAGTAGCCGCAGAAAAGGACAAGGACTCGGCTCTTTCCATATCAGTTCGGATTTTCCTGTTTTATAAAGGCAAAACATAAGCGGCTACTGTCCCTATGGCATTAGAGTAGTCTATGGTACCAATCCCCTATAGAAACAAAAGAAACAAACGCTCACCTATACCTGGAGTGGCCGCATTTGGTACAGCCAGGGGTTAGAGATAGAGATCAAGCCTTGTCTTGTATTCGTATTTCCAAAAGTTTTCATCCATACGTTTATGTATATACTATTTTAGTAATAGATGGAAGCTGCAGCTGCTATGAGGACCAATCAGAAATCCCATCCCATCGTGCGTCTAGAAAACAGGAAATACCAACTGCCCTTGAAGCCGAACAGAAACACGGTGCTTTCACCTCTGTAACAGAGAATTGAATTTAGGTCTAGTTGCTATACGAAAAGATCTTTTTTTTACCATGCCTGTGCTGTGATACCTTCCACTGAGCCAACCATCCATCAATAATTTCGTATAGAAACACAAAAATGTCAACTCAATAGGAAAACCTCTTCTTTCAAGTTTCAAGAAGCGTAAGTCTAAACAAATTTAGACTCCCTCTATTTCACTCTAAAAAAAGGCATTCATTCCGGGCATAGAATTACCCTCGAATGATAGCCTATCTACCTACGAAAAAGCCCTTTATGTTAAAGTATCTATACCCATAGGTTTACCTCACATCGATAAATCCACTCATCAAAAGGGGTCAGATAAAGCCTTGAGATGAATAATGCTTCCAGTCCCAAGGATTCATTCAGTTAAGTCGATGAGCAAGTCGTCTAGACCAATAATCAATAGAGACGGAAACTCCCTTACGAAAGCCACTTGAAGGCGAAATGAACTTCTCGATCTAAAACAAGTCTTTGGGGACTTATTCTTCTCATACTTTATTTTGACCAATGGGTCAGTGCTGGTCGAAGAAAAGAAAACGAGACTTAGCTTATGCGGCACACATGCTCTGAAGCGTGCTTTTACGCTCGATGATTCCCTCTTCAAGGTGTGTTCAGTTAGAACGTTAAAAAGAAAGAGAGCGTTCAAGTTCAGGTGGTCGAATGCATTTTTCTGTACTGTAGCAGGAATGGCTTTCCTGGGCCCTACTTTGTTTATGTATGCGTACGTGTAAACGCATTTACTTTCTCTGACTCTGAGGGTAAATTGACTTCGGGAGCGGTAACGGATTTTCTCGATACTAAGTTTGCCGGAAAGCACTTCACGTATAAGAGCTTGGGTCCCCGTATCCTTTGTTTGCCTTTTTACCTTCGGTAGGAAACCATTATGGAAAGTGATCACACGAAAAGCAAAAAAGCGCTCTTCCTTCCGGCTTCTGGAAAGACTTGAGCCGATAGACGAACATTGGTCAATTTCAATTAAAGGTCGGCTACTAATTACAATTGTTGGATTGAAAGCATCTCTCTTTCCGATTTCGTTTTCGAAGGAGTTTTCTCGTATTCTGTACTCGTATTCTGTATTAGCTCCTTCCACGAATGAATAAGGTAAGGCTTCGATCTTTCGCTTTTGAGTTCGTCCGGAAGCTCTAGTATGAGCCGGTGATTCCAGTCCGTCTCGGATGGAACTCCCACCTAAAAGGTCCTTAGTCTCTTGTCGAACATCTCACCCAAGCGCTAGGTAATCCAATTTGGAGCATCGGTACTCGCCAGAGTTACAAGTCGTTAAGCGACGCGAAAGAGTTGATCCATCGGATTGGGATTAGCCAGTCTTTGAGCTAGCCCTAATTGAATCTACCAAATAGGCAAATAGGCTAAAGAAGGGAAGCACCAACCATTCATTTGTCGAATCGAAAGCTTCGCCTACGACGTAACTCAGCGCGGTAAGCTCCATTTTGCTGGCGCTTGTTTAATTTAAAGTGGTACGGTATCCCCATACTTTTCTAACTAAGTCAATTGAAAATGACATCGGCTAGTGAGCAAACGAGCTTCGGAATTGGATCAAAGCCAAGAACCGAGGCGAGGTCGGGAGTGTGCGGATCAGACAGAGAAGAAAGATAAGGTGTTCACGATTTAGAAGAAGTAGCATATGCTCCGGCCGGCTCGCTTAGTCTTCATCGTCAATGGCTGCTAACGCCGCGACGAGGGCGCGACGGGTTGCCAAAGGAGAGTCCCAAGAGGCCTAGGAGAGAGGTGATGTATTTCTCTTTACATGTACTGAACTTATTGGGTCCCCATTAAGAAAATAAAGGCTTTGCCCAGCCTAAAGCGCTTTTCCTAACCAAGGTGATATTACCTTCTTCCACTACTGAGAAGTCTTCGAAATATTTCCTTCCATCGTTACCATGAGTACAGGCCCGGTCCTCATTCCGTAATTCTGGTTAAGAGACCCCTATCGCTAACTTCTCTGTCCTAATCTCCTGTGTCGAAGACATCGGAAAAAGCTTGCTTGTTTTCGTACTACTACAGGTCCTAGGGATGGGACTTTCAGGCCAAGTGCGGATTCGTCGAAATCGAAAGATTGCCTCTTATTTGCTAAGATTGGCGAATCAATCAGTCGTGGTTTCGGCTCATATCGGAAAGAATTAAAAAAGATAAAATAGCGCATGGGCAAGGTAATACGATAACCGATTTCTTAGAGCATTTAGGCGACTCCTAAGACACCAAAAAAGGGTGAGAAAAACATGAGCCAATAGGCGAACCGAAGAAGCAGATTGACCTACTTTCAACGCATAGGCTCGCCCGCGAAAGGAAGACAATCGTTGCGTGCAATGCGTAACGCCTCTGAGCCAGAACTAGAAGCATCATATAGAAGATCGTTGGCCAATTCCTTGCATCACGAACCTCTCGAACTAAAAGGAAAAGATAAACCGACCGAATCTTCGTTATTTATTCTCCACTTTACTTTCGACACGAATGCAATGAAAGCGGGTCAGCTGAGCTGCAAGTGAGATTTTGGTCCGAATTCCGGCTAACTCATGGGCAAAGTCGTCTTTTGCCGCCCCTCATGCAGCATATGAGCGGATCTTCACTAAAACCGGCTCTATTGGCGGATGGATAGCGCCCCTCACTCTGCTATGAGAACAAAGAAAGGCACACTATCTCCTTGCAGCTTTGCCCGTCGCCTATAGTAGGATGGATAGCAAAGCCGCTAAAGCGCCCTTCGCTTAGTATATTTGAGCCTCTACTGAATTCCGCTCGCCCCGGTCCGCGTTGACAAAGTCAACGACACAAGCAAGGAGTTGACAAAGGAGAACAGCCCCCTGTTGTTGATAGAGAGCTTACTGCCCCGCCCTTTATAGTATAGTCGCGACTGTTGTCATGGAAAAAGACTTTCTTTTTTTTTTCAAAGAAGCATGCTTAACACAGCCTATAGCGTAAAGGCATTCGAGCTGCGTCTAAACTAAATTAAAGGTGAGGGCCTTTACTCTTTCTTCTGTAGATACGCTATCCCTTCCTTCCGGCTATGGTATGGGGGAAGGGAAGTGAGATCTACCAATTTCTTTTTAATGAGTGGCCGCACTATGATCGTTCGGGAGACATGGTCCCACGCGCTACACAAAAGAATGAATTGTTATGCGGTCGGAAAACTCTTTCTGCAGGCAGCCTATCCAATCAGATCACGTATTTTTGAATAGAATATGTCGTTCTGTCATATACATGTATTCGATTCGGTCTTCAATTTGGCCTGCTCGTGCCCGGAGAGAGAATGGGCACGACGCCCCCTCTTCCCGTTCTACTGTCCAAAACACGCCGGCCATTCTAAGTTCTGGGGTTGGGTCGGATAGGACCAGACCAAATCGGCTGGATCTGTGGAATCTGAACGGATCAGATCCAATCGGATCTGATCGTAGCTTCGAGTTCAGGTGCCGTACCGCGGCCGGACCGGAAAGGAAGGAAGGGGACAGCGAACCGCCTGCCAAGGTAGCTTGCTAACTCTCAGCCACTTGTTAGAAGGAAGTGCAGCTTGATTGTCGGGGGAGGGAAGGAAAAAAGAAGGTAGATTATTCGATTATATTTCCTCCTTTGGTGACGGATTGGCTTGGAGAGAGGCGACCAACGGGAGGAATTCGTTTTTGTTTGTATCACCGAGACACCCGAAAGGCCGGCTATATGTACCTCGGGAGACCCGGCCCATTCAAATCAAAATAGAACGAGCACCTACGACTAAGGGGAATGGAATGTCGACCACAAGGTGAGATGATCTTATAATATAATACGAGGGCGAGTGACTGGTCAAGTCATGAAACTTAGTCATTTTGATCAACATGGCTGCAAGTGGACTGGGTTTATGTGTTTGAACTGACTACGACCAAAGTCGCGGCTGCTTCAACCAAAAAAGGGCGACCCCGAAAGAAGTACCTCACCTCACTTACTAAGAAGTAGTTGGAGCTGGGCTCCGGGAGAGTTTGCTTTTCTTTCTAAGAGCGGTCTGTCTGATCCTGATCAGACCGCTCCTGGTGTTCGAACTAGTCATTAATGGTCGGCTTCATTGGTACCCTTTCGGTATGCGTTGCGAACACTTTCATTTTTAGCGTCTCACCTTCTCTAGAGAAGCGAAACTCGAACGGATAGAGCACATGGTCCAACTACATAACTTTTTCTTTTTCATTACTTCCATGGTCGTGCCTCGTGGCACGGCAGCACCCGTACTATTGAAATGGTTTTTCAGTAGAGATGTTCCCATAGGTGCCCCTTCTTCCAATGGTACTATAATTCCTATTCCTATCTCTTTATTCCCTCTTTTGATCTATCTACATTCCAGGAAATTCATACGCTCCATGGACGGAGCAAAAAGTGGAGTCTTGGTCAGAGCAAGCCGCCCCATTCTATTACCAGACAAAATTCGGAGAAGCTCACCCGAAACTAGAGCTAGAAACGCCTTATTTCGTTTCGTTCCCGTTCTTCATTTCCTTCTTCTCGAATCCAAGGGGGACTTCTCATATTTAGAATCTTTCTGCGGTGTGCTCTGTTTACTATTCTTTCGTACTTTCTTCTCTTTACCACGCGATAGGTCAGCGAAGCGTGAGCGGGCGCGGAAAAGGAAACGCCAAACACTTCGGCCTAACGGGAATGAGCAACGACGAAATGACAAGATGAGGTGCTCCGGGCACCCCCATTTAAAAAGAAGGGTCGAAGGTTTTTGGCCTCTAGCTTTCCCCGTCCCCCCTTCGTCGGGCGGTGCTTGTGTGGGGGGGGTGCCACCAGAAATCGGGGTTGAAGCTCTCGCCTTACCAACGAGCCGACAGCTGATGGCTGTTGGTCACGACTACTACCAAAAAGCTCCAATGAAGATGAATATTTCACATGGAGGAGT